AATGTACAGCTCCTACGTTCTTCTGGCTACGGTTCTTTCTATTCTTATTTATTACTTTTTTATTTTATGGTCCGGCCCTTTTCAACCTCTTCTTCAGGTGGAGTATCTGAATACGAGCCTTGTTCAACTGTGCCCATGGACCCGTAAGCCCTCGAGGCAAGGCGAAAGGGAAGATATGCTCTGGCTTTCTTTGGTCTTGAACTCGCTCCCCGCTCGAGAATGAATGTTGGAAACTCTTCGATGACATGCTCCCTTGAGTGTACGATTCCTTAGCTGTGCCTGTTTGGTACCGAGCTCTTTGATGGCCTTTCTTTATCCGAAAACGCTAAAAGGTAGTGAGTGGAGTCAGGCACAAAGCGATCCTCAGCGGCCGAAAGAAGCCTTGTTCGGTCGTTCAGAGATGTAGGGGTTGCCGCTCCTTAGTTCATCTCTCGGTAGAACAGGGCACCTATGCGGTGGGTTCGACTCCCACAGGAGCGCACATTGCCAATCTAATTGGTACTTTCCTTTTATTGATTTTTAGTTCTTGCTGTCAATTACTGATTCTTTAGCGATGTAAAGCCATCAGGCAGTAGACCGGCAAGGGAACGGCTGTCTCGGTATTCGTTCTTGAATCAGTGACTGAGAGTAAGGGCTAGTGATCAATAAAATAAGACTAGTGGGGCATCTTGCTTTTCGTAGTAAGCAACTCTCTTTATAAAGCTCTTTTTTTATCGAAGTAAAGAGTAGTTCCTCTTGTTGAATGTCGTTCCGGCGAGCTACTTCGTTCCTCTTGTTCCTATTCTCCGATTCCGAATCTGATCTGATCCCGAACTCCGGAATCAGTCTTTCGGGCTCTTTAGAGCGTTAGAATGCGTCTTCTGGTCCTCATGTGGGTGATTCCCCATCTTCTTCGTTAAACGTTGGGTTCTCAGTAAGAAGATCGCTGTCCGCTGGGATCTAGTCCATGAAAGAAAGACCTTTTCTGCTATAGAGCCAATATGATCGTATGGATCCTTCCTTGAAAGAATCGCAAACAAAGAGTAAATTGCTTATTAGGTAGCAAACAGGAAAAGCAAACAAAAGGGGTCGCCTTCTCGGTCAATCCTTTCTAAGGAGCTTAGCTTCCCAACCATTGAACCGAACAACCCGGTGATTCCTCTTCCATCAACAGCTCTCTCGCTTTCCACGGGGAACTACTTTTCATAGGCTGATCCGAATTAGGCTTTTTAGGTCTTCTACGCGCAGGCATACCCTTTCTTTCTTCTAGCTAGGGTAGAGACAAAGACTTATATTAGTATACCGACCCCTCCCTTACTCAACAGCCCCTCGTTAAGTACACTTCCTTAAGTAACGTACACTCCTTTGGTCTCGGGTTTCAACTACTTTCTTTTAGTTCAAACTGGGAAGAAGGCTTGCTTTTCGTTGATCTCTTACTGGTGAACCATCACTCGAACCTGGAACCGAAGGACTTGCCTTTTCGTTGAGCTAGGCCCGTAAACTCTTTTAGGAGTTCCAAAGACGAAATAGATGACCGAGGGCCCTTCTAGATGGAGCCAGGTTAGGTCACTTCGATCGCTTAAGCCCTTACTGCGATAGAGTAGGCCGCTTTAGTTGGCAAGGTTATATGGTCTAGAATTCTGCCATCCAATCACCTTCAAACAGTTGGAAGCACCTTAACTTAAGAAGCTGGGCTGCCGAAGCCGCGGAACATGCTGCTCAGTCTCCACATCGCAAGAAGAGGTTCCGTTCAGTTAGATATTCAGGATTCACCGCACAGAAGCGATCTCGAACATAACTTATGTCATTTCTTTATCAGTAATAAGAGCATTGATAGAGGAAGATGAATGTGCAATGGAATTGCAATTGGATGGTTGTACTGCCTTTAGCTGCTCCGGTATCGGCATCGGCAGCATTCACAGCTGAGCGGATTCTATCACTCTCACTTGCAGCCTAGTCTGTAACAAGAACCATGGCATTCGATGCTTCCTGTATAGCTCTTGTCTAGCAAAGAGCCAAAGATCGTAGCGTGTCTACTATTGCTATAGAAAAAACCTCCTCCTCATATTCAGAAGTGCCACAGCTTCCTTTCCTAATTCCAATCGCGACATTGGTAATCCCGCATCTGAGATAAACCTAGTCTGATTCACGTGGCAAAGGGCATTCCTTGTCCCCTTCTTATACTAGTGATTCATTTCCTGCAAAACCTTCCACCAGCAGCCGATTCCTCCTGCTTTTCTGGGGCATCCATATAATATATGTATCTTCCCTCTGTCCATCAATCCTCTTCTCTGCCCTTTTTTATACTATGCGTGGCATGCCTCCTGCTCGTATCTTAACTGGGCAACCTTCTCTTGCAAACAATCCCTTCGTCGCTAACACCGGTTATTTCGAAACAACCTCTGCTCGTACATTAATGCCTTCCTCCAAGAGCTAACTCGCCGGCACTTGGCTGGGGATCAATAACTACTTATATAAGGTATACCACCATCGGCAACTGATTCAACTCTTGGTCACATTCAACCATCAAGAAATCATCCACCATTTAAACGGGTTTTCACTCTTTCGGGCGATTGAGAAAAAGAAGATTATGGGAGAAAGAAAGAACTCCACTTGTTATATATGAGATTTTCCTTATAGTAATAGAGAGTCTCTCTCATCCCTGGCTCGGAGTGGTTCAATGCCATGTGCTTTCCGAAACGGACGGTAGTCGACTTTAGGCAAACAGAGGCGCTTAGATGATAGTTACGTTACGCTTGCTGGGCTGGGCCCACTTATTCATAGTTCCGTCAACTAGCGCACTCCTGCTTGAAAGCTGCAAAGGGGGATTACGGGCTGACAAGTACTTAGAAGAAAGAAGAGTTTTTGAAATTAGTTGAAAAGCGGAGCAAATGGAGGAGGAGTTGGCTTGTTTGTAGCATAGAGCTTTGCTCTTCGTCTTCCGGGCCTTTAATAATGAATTCTGAAAAAATGCTTTGACGTCTACATCAAGCAATTGTGGAGTGCTACTGGTCGGTGCTTTCTTCTTGTATTATGGGAAAGGCGCACTTAGAACCACTCCTATCGTAGTGGTTTCCTTCTTCACTCTTGGTATATATAAGCCACTTAACGCGAGACTTATCCTGGTTAAGCAAAAAGGGCATTTCAGTTCGGTTGGTTTGGCCGGGGGCAAGCAGATCGCACAAGCAAGAACACTAGGAGCATTCTTTTTGTATATTATATCTGTATATTATAGGTGTAGTTTTCAGTCTCAGTCCCTATGCTTCGCCCCTTCTTTAAGTTAAGTTGAATGCCCTGCTGCACCTTCCTAAGTAACAGGTCTCCCGGGACTTCCTTCTTATACGTACGAAACGTATCCTGTCTCAAACGGATCTCTCTCTTAACATAACACCGTTGGCTTTATTTCTGTCTGACTCGCAGAAAGAAAGAGTACGCTAGCTAGCGCGCTAGAACTAGCATCGCCTCAAACAACCACCCCTTCCTCCTTTGGTGGCTCTGCAGCCTGTGCCTGCCTCCCTGAGCTCCAATTGCTTACAAAGCAACACCGATTGATGAGTTTGGAGCCCGCCCTTCTCCTTGACTTGTATTACCCTCCTCAACCACTGCCAACCTGTAAGGTCGCTCTCAAAGAAGTCTCGCCTCACCTACGCAATTATGCTATGCCTTGAGCTGACCTGGTACGACCGGACTGAGTCTGTATATCTAATTCACTCACTATCATGTGGTGTAAAAACAACTAGCGTGAAAGAGCTTGACTTTAAAACCGTTGAAACCGAAAGCTATTAGTGATATGCCCCTCCCTTAGTTTCGGATTCACAACCCTGCTTGAGCCTACGCCCCCCTTATCTGTGAAACCTGTCTGGCTTGAAGGTTTAGCCTATTACGGAGGAAATGTGCTATGAGAATTTATACTAGAGCAGCGCTACAAATCGCTTCGAAATGCCCACCTGTTAAGGAAGGCTCACTACTGTTCTTCATTTGCCGGGTCAACGGAGCTAGGATGTCATTTCAGCCTTTAGCTCTTCACCAGAGCTACTGCTTTGATTGATGCAAATGATGCTTTGGATGCTTCCTTCGTACGATGCTTCGTCTTTCCGTCAACCCCCCAGAATCCTATTCATGCCCATCCCCGTCCTAATCCTACCGCTAAGATTCTAAATCTTCTTCATCTCCGACATCTCAACCTTGCGGTTCCTTTCTCTCTGTCGGATCTTGATTTGCCAATGGCCCTTAGGAAAGGAAATAGGCGATGTACTCATCATCCCATTAGTAAAGTTCTATCGTATTGTACCCTGTCTCCTTATTACAGGGCTTTAGTGTTCGCCATCTCCAACCGCAAAGGGGATATTCTACTTAGAGCCTACCTGACTTGGCTAGCTACCGAGCCCGTACCGGCACAATCCGTTTTCTCTAAGCCAAGCCTAGTTCCATGTACCTGTAACCCGGAACAGCAGAAGTGCTTTTCTCTAAACTTGACTTTCACTCTTCCTGCTTGCCGAACGAAAAGAAAGAATGTTTCACTTTCTATACCGCCGGCATGGCTCTGTCTTGTTCGTTGCGATTTTGAACGTCAAAGGCAGTTTTAACGACCTTCTAAGAACACTGGTTTTTTAGAGCGGACGGGAACAGAAGCAAGGATACGAAGTCAAGTCACTTAGTGTGCCGAAAGGGACTCAGGATGTGTAACAGAAGAGAGAAAGCTTCTATATAGAGGTCTTTATAGGGCACTGGATACCTGGATAAGCATCATATATAACTAAATCTCCATCTCGAACCCTACTACCGACAGGTCAAAAATCCAGTGCTAGTTGTTTAGGATCCACCATCTACGGAGGCACAAGCAGCATCTAAGCAAGGAGAGGCACGCCCGCAAAGTCAGAGCAAGTTTAGGTGGGAACAAGAAGCGGAGAACAAGACAGGAAGACAGACGGTTCGGAGAAAGCAGTAAGGCAGAAGGACAAGAAAAGGACGGTCAAGCAGGCCGAAAGAAGCCTTGTTCGGTCTCTTGTTGAAGTGGTGACTCACCTGCAACATAAGTTTTGCAAACCTGGGTTAATTCCACTTTCCACTGGACGAAGGCAAAAATAAAAAGATAGAATACGACGGGTTTTCTGGCGTATAAAGAAAGAATGACACGATCATCTAGCCTTGGTCCTCTCATCATCTGATTCCCGAAAGGCAGAACTGAAGAACGCACTGTTTGGGAGTAGGCATGACCCCTCTTCTTTCTTTAGACTATCGTTTTTTGTTTTCCGGATGTGGATTGAGCATTTTGTTGAGTATTGTTTTTGCGCTTGTTAACCTTCTTCTTTTTGACCGGACAACTGGATGCGCGAATCTTGCTCTACCACCCCTTTCTTTTTAAAGAAAAAACTTTAGTGAATGGCTAAGAGGAAGTGCCTCTGGTATTTCAGTTTCGACATGGCCTTGATCTTCTGGTGAAGTGGCAGTAATGTGAGCCTTATCCAATTCCTTTTCCAACCAAGGATACTGGTGAGTCTGACCGAGGAGAAGGACGTCTATCTTGGCTGTCTAGCTATGACTAAAAAACCTACTTGTGACAACTCAACACTGGAAGCTTTGATGATACTTTTTTGCCCGCACACGACCATAAGCTGTCTTTGCTTATTTCCTTGCTTAGCTACCCTCGAATGATTTGGTACGCGCTTGCCGGCCCCTCACCCCTATTAGTTAGTAAAGCTTGGATGCCGATCAGTGGCCTATTTACCGAATCATGATTTTTTTTAGTCCTATTTTTGCAAACGAATAAGACGGTGCTGATTCCGATGTATTCTATTTCTATGACATTGAGTCTACCTTTTTCTTTTTTTCTTGTATATGACCTCTTGTACAGTCTTTTTTCAGGCATTGATTTCATCTTGATTTAAATCCTGGCGATTTTACCAAACCGTTCTTCCGGCGAGGTGGTGTAATTAGAGCCTTCTTCGGCACCAAGACCCTTTAGAGAAAGGGGCGAGGCACAAGAGGATGTACTGGGCCAACCATGACCTTTTCGAGCAGCTCTTTCAATTGCCGCCTAATCTCCTCATTGGCCAATGTCGACGTCCTGTAACGCCGTTGGGTAAGAAAGCTCCCTGTGTGAGTTCAATCGAGTGTGCTCCAAGCTGCTACAGGCTTTCAATCCAAATCAGCTACAGCTAAATGAAACCAAAAGCAAAGCTTGAAAGCTCAATTCCTAGCTGCTACAGCTAAATCTAAGGCTACTACCTTAGCTGTTCTAGTAGCTCCTTTGATTTAGCGTAGGGAAGGTGGAAGCTCTATAGGACAATTGCTTTGGGCTATTTTGAAGCTATGCTATATAGGAAGAGATAGCAGCGGCTGGCTACTAGCTTTGCTTTTGCTATTAGCTCCTGCTAGTGCTAGTAGTTAGCTTTAGGAGCCATTTTCAAGCTGTAGAATAGCAAAATAGCGTTGCTTTAGTAGCTGTGTACAACCAAGCAGGCAAAGCTAGTAAGTAGCCTTTTTGTTTCTATAGCTTCACGCCCCCTACCCTATGGTAAAGAAGAGGAACTAAGGGGTTTACAGGTACTATATTTCGGCTTATAGAGCTTCTTTTTAGCCCTATGCTAAAGCAAAGCCCTATCCCGCCTATGCCTATGCCTCAAGTAAATAAATAAGCTAATAGCAACTGCGCGTTGTAGCCGTTTTTGATTGAAAGGTAGCTGTAGCTTCAAAGCCAAAGAGGAAGTTTCTTCTGATTTTAAGGGTTCCGCTGTAGCAGCAAAGAAGAAGGCAATTTCTGCTGCTAAAATAAGATAAGTTTCAATACCAAAGGAGTGAACTTCACTATAAAGGCTATAGAAGTGCATCACTAGTTTATATAAAATGAAGGAAATGAAAAAGGTTATTCATAGTATATAGAACGCCTGATTACTCCCATCTCCTTTTACTTACGCATTTCCAATCAAATCATGATCCCATCTCGATCAATTTCGCATTGATCAGGGCGAGCGCTCTAGTCCCCAGACGACTTTCTTCAACCGCCCCTGTTCCAACAGCTACAGATAATAAAAGTTAAGGTTATTCCTCTTCATCAGCCAATTCCCGACCGCCTTGCTTAGCGCAAGCACTAAGCAAGTAACCCCAGAGTATCATGAACGCAGAGCGCCGACTGTAACAACCGTGATGCTGTCGCGTAACAGAAAGACAGAAATCTATGAAGCAGCTTAAATCGTTTCAAGGGTGAGGTTTGGAACCCAGTAACTTTACACCTAGCGGGAGTCGTGGAATAGCATAGCTATGATCAATTGAAGAAGAAAAGAAATGGATCGAATAGGAATTCTCATTGACCTACTTAACTCAGTGGTTAGAGTCTTCCATACGGCATCGGTTCGCGATCCAATAGTAGGGAAGTTATGCATGAACGTAATGCTCATAATTTCCCTCTAGACCTAGCTGCTGTTGAAGTCTTAGTCTTTTCTTGGAATTGACTTAGTGAGAGCACCCAAGTCGGGACAAGAAGGATATGAATTTTCGTACGAGCGAACTTCGTAACGAGAGAAAGCTTCCTTGAGTCGTTGTCCAAGCATGAACTGCGCAGCCCCTTGCTCTAGTTGAGTTACTTTGCCCCTTCCTCACGCTCTGTTAATCGGGAGAGGTATAGCTATAGCCAGGTGTTCCTCTGGTTATTCCTTTTTAGTAGAATGAATTGTTTTTCTCACCCAAAAAGATCTCTGCAGGGCTACCGCCTGTTTAAGTATCATAAAAAAGTACAAATAGGGCCTCTTTCTCGGACCTCTCAGATATAGAAGACATTGGGGATGCAAAAAGTGAGTTTCTCGGTAAGGAACTTTCATGGCTTTCATATAGAGATGTTGAAAGTCCATACTTTTGGTGGGTCAACTCGGCTTACAGCGGTTAGGAATGGAAAAGATGAGGCTGTTTTTGTCCTTCCAATCACGGTTACAAGCGAAGCAAACAACTAAGCCGGCGAAGCTGCAGTCTAAGCTTTAGCGGTTCCAACCTCTGATCTATATAGCTCCTGATGGAATATCAATTGTAATGAACGGATTTCTTCTAGGTTTCGTATCGGAACGGCACTTTAATATAATGATAAAAATCTCGTAGTCAACCATCTTGTATTTTGATTAACCACTAAAGAGATATGTCTAACCTTGCTAACGCGAAGTGCGTCTTCCCGCGAAACAAGATGGCACGGCCCGAGTCGACAACAAATGGTTACCCACCCACAGGGCTTTACGTTTTGTTCGGATCATGATGTCGTACTGAGCTCCAACCCTTTCTTTCCTTCTTACCACAAAAGATCATGTTTCTTTCACTGCATTTCTTCGTCTTTCATTCCCATTTGAATCAAAGAGTACTATAATTAAGTAAGTAGTTTTTCTGTTGCATTCTTGTGATCAATAGCAGATGCCCAACCCAAAGGGCGGGGGGCTTTACCCGACCCTCGGATGCATCTATCCTAGTAAAAGACATAAATTAGATTATCGCAGTTCGGAAATTCATATACGTAAGGGCCCTGGCCGAAGGTGCCTTAGGTCAGAAAGGGGTAGGTCAACTACAGATAGAGACACCTCGCCTCCGGCTGTTGTTGAGAGCTAGTTCTTCTTGTTCCTGGAAAAAAGAGTAATCCGCATAGGCCGACTAAAGGCTTTCACTCCCGACCTTCTTGTTCGTAAGCATTGGGAGATAGATATAAGTTCCGAACAAGCCCTTTCTTAGATAGCTTCGTGCCCATTCCAGTTAAAGTATTCTACGGGCAGCTCAACCAAAGTAGGTCAACTTAAGCCTTTTCCGCTTGAGTATCTAAATCTGTTGAATCAATGGATGCCACGGCGGCGATCGAAGACTGGGAAATAGTTGTAAAAAAGAACCCCTCGGCACTTGATCAAATAGCTCCGGGAGGTGTACTTTCTCAATCCGACCTTGTCCCTAAAGGAGAGAACTCCGATTCCTCGGTCCCATCAGAATATCCCTATTGGTATAAGTAGAGTAGATTCTAAGCGGGGAGATAGATGCGAATATAGTTTTGATAAAAGAAAAAGAATTGGGCGGTTCCGCCACTCCTTGGGTCGATGGGTCATGTACTCCGGGTATACACATTCTCGGATGTTATGGCCAAATCCTGAACCAGATGAACTCTCCTACGAAAACACATATTTCTTCGCACTTTAAGCCCCGGAAAGATACGTAAGAAACCATAAAAAGCATTCCCCGGAAGCGCCGAGTGGCCATAGAACAGCTTTCCTTGTCCGAGACATCCCCTGTGAATGAGTTACATGAGCATCTCTTCCGGGCTGAAGTGGTTGGCAATATCAGGCTAAGTCTCCGACTCGGTTCAACCTATATGATATAGAAGATCCTAAAATCCGTATGTTTCTAGAGATCTGAAAGAAGCGCTAGGAAATATTCTACTAAATGCACACCTCTCGTGGCAGGGCCAGGTCCTAGTCCTAGATCAGATTATGCCGGCTGCTCTTCAGTGGATGTTACTAATTTTCCCTCAACAGGAACTAATCGATCAACAGCGGATGCAAACTCAAAGATTTAAGGGTCCTGATAAGCCCTATTCTTTTGTTTTGGTAGAGCACAAGTAAATTGCCTTGGGTACAAGTGGTAGCTGCATAAGCAAGCCGATTTGATCGAACAAATATGAGTCTTTCTTTCCACCCCTTTCTTCAAAGAGAATCCCGCTTCGCTCATTCGTAACAAGAAAAAGACTGAACCACAAGGATCTAAGTAGGCATCTTTTGTTGATGTTCACGAGACGAAGTCCTTAGATCGTGGATGGAGTTGGAGAATACATAGGTCAAGACAAGAATAGATTGATGTAACATAAGTGGTCGCCTTCATAAGGGTAAGGTTTCAGCGCAAAAAGATTACGCCCCCATATCTCTATCTCTCTACCCGGAGCCCTCCTATTCATATATCGGTGCGAAAAAGCCGCCTTCTTTTTTTTATCAGTTGGAAATTTTTCAGTCGAGCTAGTAACCGTTTCCCGTAAGTGAGACGAACTTAGAAGGGATTTGCATTCTCCTTTCCGATTCTACAATCGGGAATAGGTCTGAGGTCAACTGTACTCTAATAGGTTTTAACTGCTTGGGCAACGCTCATCCCTTGTTTAAGGAATCGCTTCTTTTAATAGTATCTTTCTCCTTTGCCCGTGAATCCCTTCTCTTTCTTTTCATTCCAGTAAAAAGTCTTATACGGTCTGGCCTGTCCATTAGTTCTTCTCTATTGCTTCTTTGATTTAGTAGAAAGCCCGGTTTAAACCATCTCATAGGTCGTCCTCACTCAGTACGATAGGTTAATTCTAATGCGGATATCGGCCTTATTTCAGCGGATCTGTGCAAATAATCGATTATAGTAAGGGTTTTCTAAGATTATAATATAAAGGTCTCATCGGTCCTTATTTTTATTTAATAGTTCGATTCCCGGCCCCGGTCATCTTTCTTCTAGCTTTTTGTTCTGTCTGGCGATTCCTTTAAATAAATATGTTCTACGTCCCCTGTTAGTGTTGGTCCTGTCCCGTACTCTATCTATCGATCTTATCTTAAGTGGATCAATCGCTTTTTCGGAACTCTTCCCTTGCTTGCTTCACTTCATCTCGCCTATAGTTCGATAGTATGGCACATTCTTTCTTTAGTAACAAACTGTAGTAAAAAGGCTTGTTCAAACAAACAAAAGATCAGAGGCGGTCAATGAACTATTGATTTGAAAGCGTAATCCGGGCCAATATTTCAAAGCGCGGCAAAGGCTTCTCTTCTGTAACTGTGGAAAAGGCTGTGCCTAAATTCTTTTTTGTAATTGTAAATAGAGCGACTTTCCCTCTTCTGCCTTCCGTCGCCTTAAGACTCAAAGCGGTGATCCAAGAAGTTCCCTTAATGATAGTGAACTGAGGTTTTGAAAATACTCGTCCAAAGCGTCAAGTAGGAATGATCGGTGAAATCAGCCTTCCTTGCCTTACCGACTTAAAGCAGTTTATAATATCTGTCTGCCTGCCTCAATGCTCGCTGACTTACTGGCCACGTTACTGAGTTCCTAGGAACGAGCAAGGAAGAATGCCGCTGCTGATAGATCCCGCCCAGATCAAGAGCGGGATCTTTTAGAAACAAAATTTTAGTGGTCGCTATTGCGGCCCTCGCTCTCAAGACTGTCGAAGATAGCATTGAGACTTTTCAATGAATACCTCGACTGATCTAGAAAAACAAGTTAGTTCCAGAGGCATCTTCCATTCATCTCGATTTGGGTTTTTCCGCACCATATTTTGATCTGCCTCTTCTTCGATCCGGAATTCCCAGCAAATCCTTGACTCCTCGAATACAATGGAATTTCACACCTGGCAAATCTTTCACTCTACCTCCTCTTATTAACACCATAGAATGTTCCTGCAAATTATGACCTTCGCCTGGAATGTGAGCAAATATATCATGTCGATTGCTCAAACGTACTTTGGCTATCTTACGTGGAGCTGAATTAGGTTTTTTCGGTGTTCTCGTTGAAACACGCGGGCATACTCCTTGCTTCTGGGGACATTGATCCGAAGCTCGAGTACGGTCCGTGCGCCGTTTTTCTTCTCTACCATGACGAATCAATTGATTTAATGTGGGCATCGCTCTTTCCTTTGTCCTTTCCCCCGATTTTTGCCCTATCACTAGTGATTACTCCCGATCCGAAGCACCCCTTTTCCATTCATAGAGAGATCCGATCGTCAAAATCAATAAAAAGGCCATCATGGACCAAGATCCAAACGGATCAATCTTGTTGAGAGGTACTGCCCAAGGAAAGGAAAAGGTTACTTCCGGATCAAGGATAATAAATAAAATTGAAACAAGATAAAATCGTATATCGAAACGACTTCTGGCATCACCGAAAGGATCGAAACCACATTCATAGGCCGACAATTTTTCTGGATAGGTTGAACTATTGGAAGCAAATGGAAAAGGAACACCGAGTGGGATCAAAGAAACTAGCGGACTGATCGCTAAATAGATACAAATAGGTGCAAATTCTGACATCACCACAGCCCACTTGGTTCTTTCGCTCCTTGCTCGCGGAGCGGCATAACGGAAAAAAAAATAAGAAAGAGATTCTTCCCTAAGAGCTTGTCCAGTACCAGAAATGCATCTCCTTCGCCCGCGCGAGAGACTTCTATGCCAGCCGGGAATAACGGCTCTGTTATGAAAGAGCAGGCAGACTACGCCCATTCCTTTATGAGTGGCTTTAGGAGATTAGGGTCCCCCCTTATATTCTCCCTCCATTTGCGGAGGTCGGCTGCCGACGTCTCCGCGGGGATATCCAGATCGTAAGACATTATTGCCTTCGCGCTACTGGAGTATAGTTCCGTCATTTCCGGAGAGTGCGCGGACAGCCGCCCTTTCCCCTTTGCACAATATTCGCGAAGTAGCTCCCGAATCAAAGTGTGAATGTCCCTTAGAAGTGCCGCATGCTCGTTTTGATCGGGAGCGGGGTGGGCAACTTCAGCCGGTGCTGGCGCCCGCGGCAGCGCCTCGTTAGAGAGAGAAAACACATCAGCGATGAACTCGAAGAGGTCGATCATATGGAATACCTAACCTTATAAATGTAAGAGAAATTAAAATGTTATAACTCCAGTACGAAAACCTCGGTCAGTTTCCTCCCCTTTCGGAGATTTTTCGTTACCGCCATACATAACAGATGGAAATAGTGAACCTGGCGTGAAGGGACAAAGACACAGAGATCGCCCGCTTATTATTATATACGATTTTATTTACTTGTTTTGTTGCAAAAACCATTATACGAAGGACAGACAGATCACGAACCCAGCTTTCCCAAGCTGCCCTAAGGATAAAAACACTTTAGTCATAATGTCTCTTCCTAGCGGGCTCAACCACTTTTCATTCTTACTTTTAAACCTTTTCGGGTGGTACAAAAGCTCGACTTTTGGTCTTGTATTCCGGAATTGGCTTTGGATGCGAAAGCCTTTCTTCGACCTTGTGTCTCTCGCGGCAGGCAGCAATAACTGGATTTGATGGTTTATATTATATACGATACCAAATTACGTAGTTTGACTGCTATTCCATTGTGTGACCGGGAGGAGAATACCGTGATATTTGTTGGTCGCACAGATCCTAAGAAATTTCTCTCGATCGGAAATAGCAATCAATTTACTTTTTAAATTCATTGACCGGTGCGTCCATTCCGACTGTGTTTGTGTGGTAGACGGATCAAGGGAATGAGCGAATGCTCCGTGAGGGAGCCGAGCACGAAAGGGCAAAGGAAAGAGGTCGGGTCGGACACTCGCTTCTACGTATTATTTTTATAAATTTCATTTCAGGGACTGATTGAGAGGTGGAGTGCAACGAGCTTTTCTGCGGGAGGCCAAGAGGCGCCTACCCCACTGGTTTACCACGAATTAAAACTATTAACCCGCACAAGATCCATCACGCGGATCCATTTCTATTTTTATTGATATGTGCAACAGCCCGACCTTTGGTCTCACATTTCGGGATTGATTCAGGGGTGAGAGCCTCTCTTCAACCCCCGCCTCACTCGAGGGGAGCAGGTTTGGTAACAACTAGATTCGATGTCTTGCATTATATATATGATACCCTGCGGACCTTGGCCCTAACCAATCGGCATCGGTACGTCTATTTCTCACAGGGATTCCCCATCAATTACTGCCATGACAATCCGAACTAACTTAACTTAAAATCATATAAGATGCATCCCGATCCCGAACAGGAGTGGGAACAGACATTCGTATCGGGCGGAGCGCTCCAAGCCGTAGTGGACGAGAGAAACTCATCCCTGTTCGTTGGTCGTTGGTAGATCTATTGTAGTTGTTCGGGATCGGGGGGTTCCATTGGAAAGAAAGAAGCACCTTACTTGCTAGTGGAGACCGCTTGCCCACCCTCTACTTTTAGATAAATTCACATAACATATAATATAATTCCAGTTGTTGAAAAGGGGCCTTAATCTCATGCTTTATCCCTCGCTTCGCTTTCGGCTACAACTTCGGATTATTGGGCCTACGAAGCTTAGGACTTTATGCCCAATTCATGCAAAAATCCCCGGAAATGGATAAAAAGAATCTAAAGCATCGCCGGTCTCCAGTCGTATAGCCAGGTTAGCCGTCACAGTGTTCAAGTTGAAGTGCATAGATTTGTCCCGGACCACCCTCCTACAACTAGATTAAAGACAACAGCGGAAGATATTCGTTCCCGGACGTTAAGAACGGCGTCCATGTACCGCCTCAACAACAATACAAATAATAGAATCGACCCGGAGAGAGTGGGCAAGCTACCCCTGCCATCTGACCACCCTGCTACCCCCGATTCTTGGCGGATGAGAGATAGATTGTTCCGTTCTCACTCAAACCATTCAGCTTCGGCTGAAGACGTCACACCTCGCCAATTCTCGGCGGATGGCACCTTTGGAAAAGAACTAATAAAACTCCTTCAAGAGAGAAAAGTAACTCTTTTATGGCGGGTCGACCCTACTTACATAAAAAGAAGCGAAACTGATTGCTGCAATCTTAGTCTCGTTCGGTACAAACTTCGATGTCAACAAGCTCTTATTAGCAGGCCTGCGGGAGCGGCGAGAGAACTTTCCACCATTGGAAAACTGGTGGGTGCATTCCAGCGAGTCGTATTCCTCTTTTCTCTTTTGATCCACTTGCCCGGGAGGGAGTATTCCGGTTACGGCTAGGAAGTTTGCCCATTCGACCGCAAGAAGAGGGAGAAGAAGCTTCGTAGTGGCATTCCTCCGACGAGCTACCGAACTCCTAACCGAATAATAAAGCCGATCTCGAGTTGATGTTCCGGTTTATTATGCCTTTTATTTCTTAATATTAATAGTAAATATCCCTAACTGCTAAGTAATCCACCAAAAGCGGAGGTCTTTGTCAACAGAGTTCCAAATTTCCGCCAAGATCGTCTTTGAATTGCCCACTAAATCCAGAATCGTACGTGGAAACTACAAGAAGAAATGGAGCTCCCGCTCTTTCAGTCGAGCGAATGGAACCAACTACCAAACTCTTCCCGCTGAGCCCCCTCCTCGGATTAGGGGCACCGCACATCCGCCAGTACCGGTTGAGAAAGAGGAATAGAGCAAGGAATAGCATCGGGAATATAGGTTGTGGTGCAGCAAGGCAAAGTCAGGAACAAGGATTGTTTGTTACACGACTTATCCATTTCACCGGCTAGCTGAAGCTAGCCCGTACTAACAGAAGGTCAGGAATGAGACAGCTACTAGTGGCAGAAGGAAAGAAAGAACTTTCAGAGGGAAGCAAGCCTATGACAGGAAGGTGGGTCAAGGTTTAAGGAGCCCGACGGTCAGTCAATCACTCGTCTAGGGCCTTCCTCGCGGTCAGGCAACTCTTTCCTCGTCGGCAATCCCAATCACTTGCTGAGACAAGCTCTCCTCCTATTTCTGCACTGCTTCCGGTTGATGGCTATTATGCCTCTTCCTGCTCTTTTGACTTCTTCGACTCGTCTTCCAGCTCAAACTAGCCAAGACTCCTATTCCGGGTAGTGTTTTTTATAGTCCTTTGCTCTTTACAAACCCCTGACTCGTTCATTCACTCGCTTGGATTCAGTCTCGTTCGGTTGTTGATTAGTTCATAGGTAGTTGGTTAGATAGTCGTGGTTGGGTTATTCACTTGGAGTTGCTTGGTAACTTCCTGGCATTATTCCGCCTTTTCGGGTGTTGGATAGTTGCTCGGGTGGTGTATTGTGGTTGGTTGCATCAGTTGATTCACTCCTCCCTCAGCATTCGTCGATTGGTGGCGTGGGAAAGGGGCATTCGATCACGGGCAAAGATGTCGATGCAACTCATTATGCAAGTTATGAATTCAAGGTAGAGGGGTTGCCTGATTCACCAGTCTTTCCTCCGGACTCATCGGTAGGGTGATGCTAAACTATCTTCTAAGGGTTGATACTATTACATAGGCTTGGGGCTCCCATGCTTTCCCACGGGTATTTTTCCGTTTGTTGGCTCCTAGCACATAGGGGGATTCCCCATCCATTTATCTTTCCATTCCTTCCCCCCATTCCAATCTTGGGGCGTACTACCATGATTCAGGGGGCTTCTTCCTCTCATTATTCCAATTCTCCTCCAGGGCCCTCTCACGGAAGGCTCCCTTTATTCGGGCGGACTCCCATGATTCCTTTCCCAGTGTCTATATTCCCCCCGTCATCCGAGGCTCAGACTTCACCCCATCCTTTTTTATATCAATAAGGAGCTCATCCATCCTGCCATAAGCTGATGATCTCCTAGCGCGAAAGCCATTGATCAATAGTTATACAAGGCGATCGGGGATCCCTACAGAAGATAGCTTTCAGAAGCCCAATGCTTAAACTCAAATTGCGCGATGAACTCATCAGATGAACTACTACAGGAAAGAAGACAAATTCGACCGAAGACCCTAGAGACCGTTACAAGACAGCTCGACCGGGAAGTAGTATATCTTATAAGAAAAAATTAGGTTACAAGGTATTCGCCCTAATTGAATAAAAGCTATATCTTACATAAAAGAAGGGAACCATATTCGTGGACAGATGAGCGTTTGCGACCGTTTACAAGAGTTAATACCGAAACAGACAATTCCGGATGCCCTCAGACAGAAGCCACTAAACAAGTAAAGGACAACGGGCAGTATTCGTGGATCGGGAAGACCAACTTTCATTCAAGGAAGCGGACCGTTGACGACAGCAGGCCGGGAAGGACAGATGCTACTAAAAAGCCGATTATCGCATGTTTTTAGAGGCCGTACTTGACCCATCCGGCCCCTTAAACTCGCGACTTAGCAAATAAAATAGACTATTCCGGACCCTTTCCTCATGTCGCTACCAGCTACGGATCAGATATGACCGGTTGAAGAAAGAAGAAAAGATCGATGAACGATTAAGCGAGACTTTGCCTTAGAGACCAATGAAATGCGACCTAGAAGCTTTATTACACAAAAGTTCTTTGAAGACCTCTTGCTTCTGCTTCCCTGCTTACTTTTGCTATCACCTCAACAGCTTTCAACCTGCTCACTTAGAATGAAGATCAATAATGGGCGGAAGGGCTTTACACAAGACCGCAGAGCGGGAGAGAGGGAGCCTTTGCTTACCTGCTTCTTAACCGTGCCCTCCTATCGTACCTATATCCCCTTTCCTTCAGTTACATCCAGTCTCAGTTCTGCTTCCAACTACCGATGGGAGAAGGCTTGGACGTTAAATAAGAGGTATGGCATACGGGAATGGTATATGAAATGAAAGGCTGGAAACAGAGCTGGAGATGAGCGCTAGCCAATGGTTAATACTTCAGAAAGCACCTTAGCAATTACCAGTAATGCCCGACCTCAGTCTTGTTTTTTGCTAGCTTGAGTCTAGAACTTTACTATCTCATTAAATGACGAATATATATATTTTATGGAAGATAGTCGGCCCACTTCTAGACGTTCCAGCGATTATGCCTGTTCTAGCCCTACCATCCGCCCCTATCATCATAATAAAAGGGGGTGCTTTCGAGCGGATCTGTGATTGGTCAAGGCGACCGAGAGGACACATACCTCCTCCATATTCCTTAAATAGGCAAGACTCGGATACTGCATGCGAGAAGCATAATAGTTTACTGAACAACTACTTAGATCTTGATTGATTTGGATGCAATGGAATTTTTTCATTACTCCAAAAAAAGCCATCCCATGAGTATACATGACCCCACTACCTGTATAAAGCGTACATCTCTGCTCAGGGAGTAGGTCAAAGCTTTTTATAAGAAAAGTAAAAAGCTGATGGATATTGATTGAGTGGGGAAATTTCTTGACCGTCTAGTTCTTTGTCAGCACCGAAGAAAGGGGATCCGGGAAGCCTAGTCCAATGACGGTGGAAAGCAAGTAGCTAACAGGGACCCGGCTTACAGGATACTATTTCAGACGAAAAGCAAGACCAGACGATGGAGACCATATCCCTGTAGAAGGCGTGAAACTCGTCTTTGGGAAGAACTTTCTTTGCCACTTAAGAGTTTTTCTCTTTCCTGGCGTGGAAGCCCCTGGACGCTGTGCAACAACTCCTCTGATTGGCTAGACATCTCCTTGTTCGGGTCATGCACACCACAAGTAGACACAACTGGATCTCTTATTCGCCTTCCAACGGGGACTCTCTCAGGTCCTAGTTTTCTGGGAATCTCTTTTGATCATCGGGTGAATAAGCTGGTCCAGCATCAACATCATCCCCGGGCACTGGTTGTTGTCCCTCGCCTCTGGCTTGAAAGCAATCATTGATCGGCATTCTGGGCCATCTCATTTACAGCATTTGCTTGTCACGCTTCGAAAGGCCGTTTCTTTCTTCCATTGCGGACTTGTCCTTGGAGGCCTCCCTACTGGAGAATACCATTCTTTTCTCATTGACTTCTTGAGATGGAAAAATATTATAGGAAAAGTTTATCTCACAGCAGCAGTCCATCTCGCGTCAGCAGCGCATCTTGCATCAGGAAAAGCAGGGTAATCATTCGTCCACGACACCGAATGTCCTTCTCAAGGTTTAACGCTCAGCCTTCTCATTCGACACTCCCTTTTGGACACTATTATATGTATGAGTGGGAAAGACCTGGACCAAGAGGCACCACTACCTGGAAACCCGGTTTTCCATTGTCAACGAATGGGCTACTGACTGGGCCCTTCCCTTAGTGCTTACCTAAATAAGTTGAACAAGACTTCCGTGAAGAAGAATTCACTAAGCCCCTTTCATTTAGGTGTAAATACTATGTTCCGTCACAGCCTTCCATGTTGTACTCTTCCCTACGTCCATGCCAGAAAGAGCCAGCTTGAAAGCCCCAAACTACTACTCCGTTAGTGGTCTAACCTTTTATCCGTCTCAGTAACCTGGCCCAGCATAAGAAAAAACCGCCTATCCATCCATTGCTCTTGCGTATTCCAATACCCTTTCATGATGTCGCGTATGGATCCTTGAGAATGAATGCGTCGTTAGACCTTCCAATTAAAGTGTCGCCATGTGGTGTATTGTGTATATGGATATAGATGCTCAGATGCACCCTTCTCTGCATTTATGGATGAATGTATCCTATATGGTATGGGTGGACACAAAAAACAAGGGTCTGAAAGAGGCTCGACCGATAGGGAGAGGGTATGAAAGCCAAGGAGAGCTCTCAACCAGGTAGAACTCATTCTACGGCCATTTTCATTAGTCAAAATCATTCTTTTTTTTTTCCATTTCAGGTGTGTCATTTGCTATGAAAGACGACAAAGAGCGTTTATAGTGCCCTTGGCCGTAGAGCGTGTTTTTCGAGTCTTAATCGTGGAGAATATTGACCCACGATGATCCCCATGCTGTTGATTCCGCCAGGGTCTCTCCAAGATTGAAGTCACCTTGCTCTTTTGCCCCCTCCCGGACCCTTTCTCTTGAATTTGTGAATCGTTGAGTGCTTACTCTTTATAGGGAGGGCGCCCCGTTCGTTTGGAGATTGGATTCGTCTTTCTTATATGTTTTCATTCCATGGACTATTTGATTTCATTTTCAATGTCAATCCGTATTTCAAGATTTGACTCTCGCTCGTAAACAAAAAAAAATAAGGATTCAGGCTCGCCCTCGCTAAAGTGGCAAAGAATCCTTCGCCGCGATTATAATTACATAAACCAGTCGCTGTCTCTACAATTTCGTAGAATATATGGATGAAGTCTCATTCATGGATTCATCTGGTGGGCAAGCCCTCGTAGACTTTTTCTACCTAAAGATTTGTCTCGGACGCTTCGATCACTGAATTAGACCCTACCACATGTGTTTAAGTTTGAGAGCCACCCTGTTCTCTATGGGTCGAAGCCCCAGACCAAGACCTTGTCGTGGATGGAGTTGCCCGATAATATGACTTACTGTTTATGCTATGGCTCTGTTGCTGGACAGTCAGCGGGAATTCCGGGCTGTCCTTGACAAGTGATCAATCCAAAGAGCTCCGATCGATGGAAGAAAGCGAGCACTCAACCTCACCTAGATCTTCCTTTGTTGCACCTAATATAGAAAGAAAGAAGACTGGTAATAGGTCTCTTTTCTTTTGGAAAAATCGATCTAAGTGTAGCCTGTTTTTGATTCATCCAATTGTGGAGAGTGAGTCTAGTTTCATACTTCCAATTCCTCTAAAGGAGTTGACCCGCATCAGTAAGAGGGATGATATATTGACAGACTTATCCCTGGACCATTTGCTGCCTACTTTACTGGCCTGGCCCTACCCCCTACTTGAATGAAAGCATTACGCCAAGTCCTTTTTCTTATTCCTTACTCTATTGGCTGGCTCACGGGACTACTTGATCAGTGGAACCACTCTATTTGATTACTAGTTATTCATTAAGCCCGTCTTTTATGCATACTAGAATTGTTTAGCCCAGGAGGGATTTCTCGACTCAAATGGGGCTCTTCTTCTTCAAAAGAGATCTCTGACAACTCGAGTCATCCACCACTATTACATAATAGGCCTCCTTCTGATCCAAGGCGCCCTTCTGTTCCAGCTGGATTATTCTCCTTTCTTTCAGGTCACTTTTGATGCAGGAATTAAGGTTGGGAAACCCCCTTAGAGCGTGAGTAGAGTCTTCAATCACAAATGAAATTGGATCAAGAGCCGTACTGGTTGAATAACATTTTTAGGTGCCATAGTTTATTGCAACTGAACCCTTGACCCGGTTGCTAATGAAAAAAAATAAAGATATTAAAGGTTTGCTTAGCTAGCTGCTTTGACTGGTGGGACAGAAAGAAGAATCTATCTTCAAGGAACTTCTTTTTGGCTGAACTAACCTCTTCCTTTTGCAGCCAGACAACTGGCAGATAAGCCGAGCATCTGAAGAACATAAGATCCGACGCCAGGCATAAAAGTCATATTGTCCACTAGGGCAATTGGCACAACCAGGTATCTCAAACATTGATAAGGGAGGAATCCGGCTTTCATTAGGATAACATTCTTTTCATCCGAATGACAAGGCTTGCTAACTAGGAGGATCGATTATGCTATAAGTAGAGAGACCTTCAAGCACCTTCGGAAGATTAAGGCACACCTCCTAACTCACTAATTCTCACAACAGTTAGTCGACCAGGAAGACCTAACTAAGACTCGAACCATTGGGAAACCCATCGGACTCGGCAAGGTGAAGCTTTCTGAGTTCTATTTCCAGTCTGGAATAAGAACAGACTGAACACAAAGCAGCCAATCGAAATCAACCTTCGAAGAGACACGAATCACATACCTTTCTGACAAACCGGATTAATTAAGAAGGGCTAGATCGACATCTCAGCTAAGGCAGGGCATTCATGGATGGTCCGACAAAGCAGCTTTTCCGTGGGGGGTCAATCGATCCTACTAACTCCTAAACGGCTCCCTAATTCCTCACCTAAAACATCCCGTAGGCGACAAAGAAAAGAAGTGATTAAAATCTCCTCGTATAGACAAGTAAGGTAAGGGTATCTGTTGTTTTCGGTCAAAGCGAGAGTGCCGATCAGAAGTAGCAAAAAAGGACTCTGTTTTTGATGAATTTCTGAGAAAAGTCGTTGAAAAAGTGGGTGAAATTAGTCAGCTGGGTGAGCTCGGAGCTTAGGCAGTGGAAAAGTGCTTCCTGGCTAGCGACTCGACTGTAACTCCTCTCCATGGCAGGGAGAGAAGCTTCAATTTCCACTCGTGAGACTGAGCGAGACAAGGAAGCGCAATACGACTCTTCATGATGAAGCGCCTTAACGCATCCTGGCACTTGTTTCTCAACACCGTATTTCTCGACAACTTGTATTTGTAAATAAAAAAGACTACTCATTCTGTCTAGTAATTCCTTATGGCATTAGGGACCTTCTTTCAGGTCAATTTCATGTTTTTTGGCACTCGGGAAATTTCTTTCTGGCATTCGTCAAGTCATTTTCATCGTGGTACTACTAGTCACTCTTTTCGGCACATCATAGGCCTCACCATCAGATGCCGAATTCGCTGAATAGGAATCCCTTGATCCGATGATCCGAGAAGGAAGGCCTTTCCATGGGTGGTGGGGAATGAAAGAAGTGAATTCATTTCCAAGGGAACGGATATCGCATATCGCAACTGACCACTAATAATCAAAATAGTGATCTCTCATTCTATCACATCTACCTTCCCCACCCTCCGCCCTTATCTCCAGAGGGGACCCTGGTCATCCACCGTATAGTACCTCGGGGTCAGTAGCAAACGAAAGCGAGCACGAAAGGAAGGCTTAGACCAGCTCCTTGTAGGGTGTAATTCCAATTGTCTTTGTCCCAATGTCTGTGATCAAGCCAGAAAGAATAGCTTAATAGAGATCGAATTCGGTACAGATATAAAGAAAAGGCTCACAGCAAGAGCATCTGGCAGGCGGGGTGTCAGCAGTTGGGCCAAGCGAAACAACAACATCACATGAATCTCTTTGTGGATCACTTTTCCTAGTCGCATAACCAAAGAAGAGGCATTGTCTCAATGAGCATGCAATAAAGTGTAAACAAGGCTCTTGCGCACACATCCGATATCGGTTTGCTTCCTCCACTGCACACACACGGCTAGTTGAAATGTGTAATGACA